GTAAGGAAAATTCAATGGAATTCATAATTCTCTCAATGTTTTTTTTTTACTTTTACTTTTTTGTTATTGTCTGAATATTCAGAAACTAAGACCACTCTAATGCTCCTTTTCGCCACGCATAAACTGAACCAACAATTAGGATAAGCATGAAAATGAAAGCTTCTATAAATACGGATACCCCCAATACATCAAAACTCATTGCCCATGGATAAAGAAAAACGGTTTCAACATCAAAAACAACAAAAACTATAGCAAACATATAATACCGGATTCGAAATTGTAACCAAGCATCGCCCATTGGTTCTATACCCGATTCATAACTAGAAAGTTTCTCTGGCCCTTTGTTAATCGGGGCTAAAACTGCGGAAATTAGAAATGCCAAAATAGGAATAACGCTTGATATTATTAGAAATGCCCAGAAAATATCATATTTGTAAAGCAGAAACATAGCCGAACTCCTATGAATGTGGAAAATAGACCCAATTTGTTGATTCAAATTGGAATTCATTGTCAAGTCATCGATAATTGGTTAATCAAAACAACAATTCATTTTGATCGAACCGCATAGTTTCGTTTGTTTGTTGTGATGTTTCGTTTTAAGATTTCTCGATTGGAATCCTATTTTCATTACACTTCCTTCGATTTTATTTCAATATAGTATAAATCTCTTATACAAACAAAACAAACAAAACCCTTTTGCGTTCACCTCGCTTCGGACTTGTCTAAATCAAAGGAATTCAAAAGAAAATTCGAATTTTTGTTTCGAATTTTGAATCTTCGAAATTCAATCTGTTTTGATTCTATTCTATATATAGAATATTTTATGTTTATGAATTTATGTTTATTATTATTATTTGAGATTAGTATAGGGCTATACGGACTCGAACCGTAGACCTTCTCGGTAAAACAGATCGAACTAATTCTTATCAAAATGATTCGAACTCTTTCAAAGACCCAACATGCATTTTTTTTGCATTGGGCTCTTTCATTAACTGATAGAAATATCAGTTAGTCTACCATATTTTTTCTTGACAGAAAAATAAGGAAATGGCTCCATGTGCTCTAATTCATTATTTGGATTCGGATATAGGAGCACTCCCAAAGTGTTTCAAAGAAGGGTTATCTTGACGTAGGTCTGCTTATGGCCTAGATCAACCTAAACTAAAAAGAGTCTCTATCATCCTGATTAAAGAATCACATATGAAACTTCATACGCCTTAAGATTCATAGAACGAAAAGAGAATTTTTGAGATCCTTATACTCATTATGCCTAGCATTGAATAGACTAGGTATTCACCTTATCAATATCTCAAATCTCAAATTGATGCCGGATTTGATTTGGTTCCTAAAAGGGCACCCGAATCGGGCCGAGCCATTTGTCAGGCTATTGTTCTCTTGTTTTGTTCCCTACAAGCCACAGAGTCAGACATTGATTTCTCAAAAAGATCAATTCCTTTGATTGCATGATGGACTCCCCTGAAAAACATTGGCGCACGTGTAAACGAGGTGCTCTACCTAACTGAGCTATAGCCCTTGTCCTTGTGAGACCTATTTTATCATATTATGTAGATAATTTCTTGTCAAGATGAATATTCCATGATCCCACACCATATCTCTTTGATCTTTTGGATTGGTATTGCTTAGAAGTCCTATTGGATTTATACTCCATCGATGGGATGTGATGGATCTCTTTTGATTTTTTGGTATAATGATAAATGACCTACTTAACTCAGTGGTTAGAGTATTGCTTTCATACGGCGGGAGTCATTGGTTCAAATCCAATAGTAGGTAGAAATTATTAGATACCATTGGCTGTGGTATCTAATAAGTTTTTCTACTCACCTTCGTTTATTGATTTTGTATCTTTTCTATCCTATTCGATTTGATTTTCGAATTGAAACTTCAACCTTTTTCCTTCCATCAGCATCTGATTCCAATTGATTGAATTTAATTGGATTCAATTGGCAGAATCAAAATAGGGTGTATAAACAGAAATTCTTTGGATTATTCTATTCGGGCGCACCAACTAGTTATCAAATCGCATTGATAACCTCTACTCGTGTCCTAGCCCGTCTGAGAGCTAGATTTGCCTCAATTGTTTGTCTCTTGCTTTCAGCTTTCCTCAAATTAGCTTCCGCTATTTCAAGAGTTTGCTGGGCTTCTTGGGGCTCAATGTCACTACTCTTCTCCGCATCATTTACTAAAATAGTGATCTCATTATTCCCTATTCTAGCAAAACCACCCATCAGAGCCATCGTTACCCATTGGTCGTTAAAGCGGATTCTTAAAATACCTATATCTACAGCTGTCGCAATAGGCGCGTGATTTGGTAATACGCCTATTTGTCCACTATTAGTCGATAAAATGATTTCTTTCACTTCTGAATCCCAAACAATCCGATTCGGGGTCAGTATACAAAGATTTAAGGTCATTTCTTCAAATTACTCTCCATTTCTAAGTTTGTAGCCTTCGCAGTAACTTCATCGATGTTACCTACCAA